CCCATAACGAGATTTATACAAATCTCAAAGATCTCAAAGATAATCAAAATTCTGATCAAAACGATGAAATGGCTTTGATCCGTTATTCACAACAATCTGATTTTCGTCGAGAGATAATTAAAGGATCCATGCGTTCCCAAAGGCGTAAAACTGTTATTTGGGAATTTTTTCAAGCAAAAGTACATTCTCCCCTTTTTTTTGATAGAATAGATAAACTTTTTGATTTTTCGTTTGATATATGGGGGCTAAAAAAAAAAATTCTTAGCAATTTCATGTGGAAAAATAAAAATAAAAAAAAATTTGATAAAAAAGACGAAGAACAATCAAAAATAGAAGAAAAAAGGCGGATAGAAATTGCCGAAACTTGGGATAGCTTCCTATTTGCTCAAATAATAAGAGGTTCTCTCTTAGTAACTCAATCTATTCTTAGAAAATATATTATATTACCTTTATTGATAATAATTAAAAATAGCGTCCGTATGTTATTATTTCAATTTCCCGAGTGGTCTGAGGATTTAAAGGATTGGAAACGTGAAATGCATGTTAAATGCACTTATAATGGGGTTCAACTATCCGAAACAGAATTTCCAAAAAACTGGTTAACGGATGGTATTCAGATAAAAATCCTATTTCCTTTTTATCTTAAACCTTGGCATAAATCTAAATTTCAATCATCTCAGAAGGCTCGATTAAAAAAAACAAGAGACAAAGGAGAAAAAAATGATTTTTGTTTTTTAACAGTTTGGGGAATGGAAACCGAACTACCATTTGGTTCTGCCCAAAAAAAGCCTTCTTTTTTTGAACCTATTTCTAAAGAATTAACAAAAAGAATCAACAAATTCAAAACTAAGTCTTTTCTGGTTTTAAGGATTTTCAAAGAAAGAGCAACAATTTTCATAAAAGTCACAAAAGAAATTAAAAACTGGATTCTCAAAAACTTTCTTTTTATAAAAGGAAAAATAAAAGACCTTTCAAAACGAAATAGAATTCCATTATTTGGCCCGAGAGAAATATATGAATTAAATGAAACTAAAAAAGATTCAATAATGAGTAATCAGATGATTCATGAACTATCTGTTAAAAAAAAATCAATGGAGTGGACAAATTCTTCACTCAGCGAAAACAAAATCCAAAATGTGATTGATAGAATAAAGACAATAAGAAATCAAATAGAAGAAATTTCAAAAGAAAAACAAAACCTAACTAATAGTTGTAACAAACTGCATTATGATTCTAAAAAAATTGAGCCATCAAAAAAAATTTGGCAGACATTCAAAAGAAAAAATATCCGATTAATTCGTAAATCTCTTTTTTGTTTTAAATTTTGTATTGAACAACTGTCTATAGCCATTTTTTTAGGTATCATTAATATTCCAAGAATTACTACACAACTTTTTTTTGAATCAACAAAAACATTTCTTGATAAATATATTTACAAGGCTGAAGAAAAAGGAGAAAAAATTAATAAAAAAAAAAATACCATTTATTTTATTTCGACTATAAAAAATTTAATATCCAATAAAAAAAAAATTAGTTATGACCTATGCTCTTTATCACAAGCATATGTATTTTACAAATTATCACAAATTCAAGTTAGTAACTTTTCTAAATTAAAGGCTGTTCTTGAATATAACATATGCATAACATCCTTTTTTGTTAAGAATCAAATAAAGGATTTTTTTCAAGAACAAGGAATCTTTCATTATGACTTGAAAGATAAAACCTTTTTGAATTCCGAAGTAAATCAATGGAAAAACTGGTTACGAAGTAATTATCAATACAATTTACCTCAAATTGCATGGGCTAGATTAGTAACCAAAAAATGGAAAAAGAAAATAAACCAAGATTCTCTAGTTCTAAATCCAAGTTTAACCAAAGAGGATTCATATGAAAACAAGAAATTTGATAATTACAAAAAACAAAGTGTTTTTGAGGTCGACTCGTTATTAAATCCAAAACATAATTTAAAAAAAAATTCTATATATAATCTTTTTTGCTACAAATCCATTCATTCTACAGAAAAAACTTTTGACACGTCTATAGGCATTGCTCTCGATAATTGTTTAGTCTCTTGTTTTCTAGAAAAATATAATATTCGGGGTATAGGGGAAATTCGGCATAGAAAATATTTGGATTGGAGAATTCTAAACTTTTGGTTTACAAAAAAAGTAAATATTGAGCCTTGGGTTGATACCAAGAGTAAAAAAAAATATATTAATACTAAAGTTCAGAATTATCAAAGAATTGATAAAATAACTAAGACGGGTCTTGCCAATCAAAAAAGAAACTTTTTTGATTGGATGGGAATGAATGAAGAAATACTAAATCGTCGTATAACAAATTTTGAATTTTTTTTCTTTCCAGAATTTTTCTTATTTTCTAGTACATATAAAATGAAACCGTGGGTCATACCAATCAAATTACTTCTTTTAAATTTTAATGAAAACATAAATGTTAATAAAAAGATCACTCGAAAGAAAAAAGGTTTTATACCATCAAATGAAAAAAAATCGCTTCGATTTTATAATCTAAATAAAGAAGAAAAAGAATCGGCCAGTCAAGTAGAGCTTGAATCAGATAAAGAAAAAAAAAAAAATCCTGAATCAGCTCTATTAAATCAAGAAAAAAATATTGAAGAAAATTATGCAGAATCGACGATAAAAAAACGTAAAAATAAAAAACAATACAAAAGCAATACAGAAGCGGAACTTGATTTATTTCTCACAAGATATTCGCGTTTTCAATTGCGATGGAATTGTTTTTTTAATCAAAAAATTCTCAATAATGTAAAAGTATACTGTCTCTTGGTTAGACTAAAAAATCCAAACGAAATAGCGATATCTTCTATTGAAAGAGGAGAGATGAGCCTAGACATTCTAATGATTGAGAAGAATTTTACTTTTGCAAAATTAATGAAAAAAGGAATATTGATTATTGAACCTGTCCGTTTGTCTGTACAAAATGATGGACAACTTATTATATATAGAACCATAGGTATTTCGTTGGTTAATAAAAATAAACAAAAAATAAGTAAAAGATACAAAAAAAAAAGCTATATTGCTAAAAAAAAAATTGAAAAATCCATTACAAAATATCAAAACAAAACTGTAAATAGAAAAAAAAATAATTATGATTTCTTTGTCCCTGAAAATATTCTATCCCCTAAACGACGGAGAAAATTTCGAATTCTAATTTGTTTCAACTTAAAAAAAAAAAATGCGAGGGATAGAAATTCAAGATTTGATAAGAATATTCAAAACTTGACCACAGTTTTGGATAAAAAGAAAGATCTTGCTAAGGATAAAAAAAACCTAATGAAATTCAAATCCTTTCTTTGGCCCAATTTTAGATTAGAAGATTTAGCTTGTATGAATCGCTATTGGTTTAATACTACTAACGGAAATCATTTCAGTATGATAAGAATACACATGTATACACGATTTCCACTTCATTAATGATAGATCCTTTTTACTATATATAATATATTAAGTTACGGTATATGAAAACAACTGTATGAAATATGAGGGATTGTTTTAAATTCAATCTTTATACATGATACTAATTTAATCAATGACATAGATACCAATCCGAGCGGAGCCATAAATAAATTAACAGAATCCTCCTTTTTTAGATCTAAATGTAAATTTTTTTTATAAAATGAAGAATTAAGAAGTTGATAATTAAATTCAGATCCTCGTACAAAAAAACTACCATTATTATTACTGATCAGTAAAATTCATATCTTTCAATTCATATTAAAAAGGGAAGGATTTCTTTTTATGATAAAAAATGCATTCATTTCATTTCAAGAACAAAAAGAGGAAAGCAGGGGATCTGTTGAATTTCAAGTATTCAGTTTTACTAATAAGATACGAAGACTTACTTCACATTTGGAATTGCACAGAAAAGATTATTTATCTCAGAGGGGTCTACGAAAAATTCTGGGAAAACGTCAACGACTGCTGGCTTATTTGTCAAAAAAAAATAGAGTACGTTATAAAGAATTAATTAATCAGTTGAATATTCGGGAATTAAAAACTCGTTAAATTCAAAAATTGTGAATTAGTGAATTTTTTAGATCTTGAATTTTTTGATAAACTGCTTTTTCAGCAATCTAATTCATGCCAGAACGAATCAAGGAAAAACTTATGAAGAGACCAGTTACAGGAAAAGATCTTATGATAGTCAATATGGGACCTCACCACCCATCCATGCATGGGGTTCTTCGCTTAATTGTTACTCTAGATGGTGAGGATGTTGTTGACTGTGAACCCATATTGGGTTATTTACACAGAGGAATGGAAAAAATTGCAGAAAACCGAGCAATTATACAATATTTACCTTATGTAACGCGATGGGATTATTTAGCTACTATGTTTACAGAAGCAATAACAGTAAATGGACCAGAACAATTGGGAAATATTCAAGTTCCTAAAAGGGCCAGCTATATCAGAGTAATTATGCTAGAATTGAGTCGTATAGCTTCTCATCTGTTATGGCTCGGTCCTTTTATGGCAGATATTGGTGCACAGACTCCTTTTTTCTATATTTTCAGAGAACGAGAATTTGTATATGATCTATTCGAAGCTGCCACCGGTATGAGAATGATGCATAATTTTTTTCGTATTGGAGGAATAGCGGCTGATTTACCTTATGGTTGGATAGATAAATGCTTGGATTTTTGTGATTATTTTTTAACAGAAGTTGTTGAATATCAAAAACTGATTACACGAAATCCTATTTTTTTAGAACGGGTTGAAGGAGTTGGGATTATTGGTGGGGAAGAAGCAATAAATTGGGGTTTATCCGGACCAATGCTACGCGCATCCGGAATACCATGGGATCTTCGTAAAGTTGATCGTTATGAGTCTTACGATGAATTTGAATGGGAAATTCAGTGGCAAAAACAAGGAGATTCATTAGCTCGGTATTTAGTACGACTTAGCGAAATGACAGAATCCATAAAAATTATTCAACAGGCTCTGGAAGGACTTCCGGGGGGTCCCTATGAGAATTTAGAAAGCAGAGGCTTTGATAGAAAAAGGAATCCAGAATGGAATGATTTTGAATATCGATTCATTAGTAAAAAACCTTCTCCTACTTTTGAATTATCGAAACAAGAACTTTATGTAAGAGTTGAAGCTCCAAAAGGGGAATTAGGAATTTTTCTCATAGGAGATCAAAGTGGTTTTCCTTGGAGATGGAAAATCCGACCGCCGGGTTTTATTAATTTGCAAATTCTTCCTGAACTAGTTAAAAGAATGAAATTGGCTGATATTATGACGATACTCGGTAGCATAGATATAATTATGGGAGAAGTTGATCGTTAAAATGATAATTTATGCAACAGCAGTCCAAACTATAAATTCTTTTGTTAGATTGGAATCTTTAAAAGAGGTCTATGGACTCATATGGATATTTGTCCCTATATTTTCTCTTGTATTGGGAATCATAACAGGTGTACTAGTAATTGTGTGGTTAGAAAGAGAAATATCTGCAGGGATACAACAACGTATTGGACCTGAATACGCCGGCCCGTTGGGAATTCTTCAAGCTCTAGCCGACGGGACAAAACTACTTTTCAAAGAAAATCTTCGTCCATCTCGAGGAAATACTCCTTTATTTAGTATTGGACCATCTATAGCAGTTATCTCAATTTTACTAAGTTATTCAGTAATTCCCTTTAGTAATCACCTTGTTTTAGCGGATCTCAATATCGGTATTTTTTTATGGATTGCCATCTCAAGTATTGCTCCTATTGGACTTCTTATGTCAGGATATGGATCAAATAATAAATATTCTTTTTTAGGTGGTCTGCGAGCTGCTGCCCAATCAATTAGTTATGAAATACCATTAACTCTATGTGTTTTATCAATATCTCTACGTGCGATTCGTTGAAACATAAACGTTTATTTTTACTATTCCGTTTCTTCTAGACGAATAAGTTAAAAGGCGGAATATATAAATATCGTTATATTTCGGGTTAATCTTAATAAAAGAAAAAGGAATTTGATAGTTATATATGAGTGAAAAAAACTGCTCAGAAATTAGCAGTAAAAAGAAAAATTGAGTCTCATTTCCTATGTACAAAGGTTAAACGGAAATAAACATAAGCGTAAGAATCACTTTACCCCAAGGTTGGTTGATTAGTCATCCTGGCTTGAAGCGGGTTAAAAATATTTAACCGTATAACGTTTTCACTATCAGTTATATAGATTAACATACATGTATTACAAAGTGAGCGGCAATTAGGTAAAAGTGAGTGGATGGTTAGAAACACCAAAATACACAAAGAATTTGTAATAGAGGTTAACCAAATTGAAAAGGATATTTATGCATAACATAAGATAAAAAAAAAGAAGGTTAATTGGGGCTTAAAATTAGTAGAAATGATTAGACAGTACTCCCCAAGATTCCGATTCAGAGTATGCTCCTATCCACTTATAAATGTAATGACTATCAGAAACGAAATAATCCTTTATTTTTTATAAGTTCACCAACTTTTTTTCTAAAAAAGAAAGAAGAATAGGAACGAAACTAGGATATTTTTTTCCTATATTTCGAAAATAAAATAGAATTTCTGTCATGAATAATAAACTAATAGGATATCTAATTCTTTTTCGTAATTGAAAACCACGATGGGCTGAAATACCTATTTTTATTTTTACAAGGAGTATCTTATTAAAGGATTAAGTTATTACTCAACAAATAGAAATTCAAATTTGTAAAGGATGAGATGAATTCCGAAGCGCTTTTTTTATTCTTAAAATTTGAGCAGACAGAATTCCATTGGTATAATTCGGGATCCCAGATATATTTAATCTATTTTAGAACACATCATATCCATCTAAATAATACTCTGGTCCTTAGATTTATTTATGGCCCCCGAGGAGCCGTATGAGGCGAAGACCTCATGTACGGTTTTGTAATAGCGTTGAAAATAGTAATGTTATCACCGACTAGGATTATCTAACAGTTTAAGTACAGTTGATATAGTTGAGGCACAATCAAAATATGGTTTTTGGGGATGGAATTTGTGGCGTCAACCTATAGGTTTTATCATTTTTCTAATTTCTTCCCTAGCAGAATGCGAGAGGTTACCGTTTGATTTACCAGAAGCGGAAGAAGAATTAATAGCAGGTTATCAAACTGAATATTCAGGTATCAAATTTGGTTTATTTTACGTTGCTTCTTATCTAAATCTATTAATTTCCTCATTATTTGTAACAGTTCTATACTTAGGCGGTTGGAATATTTCTATTCCGTATATATCTATTCTGGAGCTATTTCAAAGGGATCAAATTTTTGGAACAACAATTGGTATCTTTATTACATTAGCTAAAACTTATTTGTTCTTGTTCATTTCTATCGCAACAAGATGGACTTTACCTAGGCTAAGAATGGATCAACTATTAAATCTTGGATGGAAATTTCTTTTACCTATTTCCCTTGGTAATCTATTATTAACAACTTCTTTCCAACTATTTTCACTCTAAATTGAAAATGAATCCAATATATTCATTAGTTGTTTTAAACAAGAGAAAGAAACAAAGATAAAATTATTCATAGATAATTACAATATGCTTCCTATGATAACCGGGTTCATGAATTATGGTCAACAAACCCTACGAGCTGCAAGGTATATTGGTCAAGGTTTCATGATTACCTTATCCCACACAAATCGTTTACCTGTAACTATTCAATATCCCTATGAAAAATTAATAACATCGGAACGTTTCCGTGGTCGAATCCATTTTGAATTTGATAAATGCATTGCTTGTGAAGTATGTGTTCGAGTATGTCCTATAGATCTGCCTGTTGTTGATTGGAAATTGGAAACTAATATTCGAAAAAAACGATTGCTTAATTACAGTATTGATTTTGGAATTTGTATATTTTGTGGTAATTGTGTTGAGTATTGTCCAACAAATTGTTTGTCAATGACTGAAGAATATGAATTTTCAACTTATGATCGTCACGAATTGAATTATAATCAAATAGCTTTGGGTCGTTTACCAATGTCAGTAATTGACGATTACACTATTCGAACAATTTTGAATTCACCTCAAACAATAAATGGGTAAACCCATTAATTTGATTAAAAAAAGAATTCAAAAATTTTGAATTATATAAAGAATAAAGAATTTAATTAACAATTTGTATTTATATAATGATATTAAGTATTAAGGCTCATTCTTTTAATATAATATATTCGTAATTACTTTCCTGAAATAGATAGGTTGAAAATACACTTTAGAATAAAAAAAGAGAAACTGTCTAATAATTGTATCTACATCAATTCATATGCATTAGATTCTAATTTCACTCTATTAGAAACATATTAAAAACTAATTTCCCGGTTAAATTAATAAGGCCATGAAAAGGATTTCGATTTTTTTCTTATTTTAATAATATAATGGATTTGCCTGGACCAATACATGATTTTCTTTTAGTTTTTCTGGGATCCGGTCTTCTAGTAGGAGGTCTGGGAGTGGTCTTACTTCCCAACCCAATATTTTCAGCTTTTTCCTTAGGATTTGTTCTTGTTTGTATATCTTTATTGTATATTCTATCAAATTCTCATTTTGTAGCTGCTGCACAACTCCTTATTTACGTGGGGGCCATAAATGTTTTAATCATATTTGCTGTGATGTTCATGAATGATTCAGAATATTCTACAGATTCCAATCTGTGGACCGTTGGGAATGGGATTACTTCGTTGGTTTGTACAACTATTCTTTTTTCATTAATGTCTACTATTCTCGATACGTCATGGTACGGGGTTATTTGGACTACAAGATTAAACCAGATTCTAGAGCAAGATTTAATAAGTAATAGTCAACAAATAGGAATTCATTTATCAACAGATTTTTTTCTTCCATTTGAACTCATTTCAATAATTCTTTTAGTTGCTTTGATAGGTGCAATTTCTGTGGCTCGTCAATAAAAAACGTTCGAATTAATAAAGACCAAAGAAAACTTTGTGTATGTTATGATATTTTTTTCCGTTCATTCAATTAAATTGGATTGAATATTATTTCATATTTTAAATATGAATTTTTCTATTTGATATATATATTTGAAATTTTTTGTCCTAATATAGTTTTTATTCGTACTTTTTTGTTATATTCTAGTTGATTGAATCCGGTGAATTATTTTTCATATTTAAATGAATCCAAATTGATAAGGAGTTGCTGAATGATACTCGAACATGTACTTGTTTTGAGTGCCTATTTATTTTTGATTGGTCTTTATGGATTGATCACGAGTCGAAATATGGTTAGGGCTCTTATGTGTCTTGAACTTATACTCAATGCAGTTAATATGAATTTCGTAACATTTTCTGATTTTTTTGATAATTCCCAACTAAAGGGGGATATTTTCTGTATTTTTGTTATAGCAATTGCAGCCGCTGAAGCAGCTATTGGATTAGCTATAGTCTCGTCAATTTATCGTAACAGAAAATCAACTCGCATCAATCAATCGACCTTATTAAATAAGTAGTATAAAAAAAATTATAGATTGAAATTTGCATATATAATCGGTTCTGACCTACTAGATTATATTTGTGAAAATCTCAGAAATCCAAGTATTTTAGCCCCATTTTTTATCAATTGAGCCAGAATTCATTACAAAAATTCTATTAAAGGAAATCATTGCTTCATCTAGTATTTTAATATATTATTCAGTTAGAAGTTTACTAGATTGAAAATTTATGACATTCAAAAAACTATCGATCCTATGTCACATTCAGTAAAAATTTATGATACCTGTATAGGATGTACTCAATGTGTCCGAGCATGCCCTACAGACGTATTAGAAATGATACCTTGGGATGGATGTAAAGCGAAGCAAATAGCTTCCGCTCCAAGAACCGAGGACTGTGTTGGTTGTAAGAGATGTGAATCCGCCTGTCCAACGGATTTTTTGAGCGTTCGAGTTTATTTATGGCATGAAACAACTAGAAGTATGGGTCTAGCTTATTGATACGTTACCGAAAACCTCATTTGAATAAATTTTGAATACATTTTATTTTTTTTTTATTGACAAGTACTCGTACTCAAAAAAGTTAAATTTTATTTTTTTTGAGTACGCGTTCGTTGGACCTGGTGTATCTTGTCTTTACCACGAATGATTTTCCTTGGTTAACAATAATTGTTGTTTTTCCAATATCTGCCGGTTCGTTAATGTTATTTCTCCCACATAGGGGAAATAAAGTCAATAAATGGTATACTATATGCATTTGTATTTTAGAACTTCTTCTAACGACCTATGCTTTTTGTTATAATTTTAAAACGGACGATCCATTAATTCAACTGTCCGAAGATTATAAATGGATCAATTTTTTAGATTTTTACTGGAGAATGGGAATAGATGGACTTTCTATAGGAACGATTTTATTGACGGGATTTATTACTACTTTAGCCACTTTAGCGGCTTTTCCAGTTACTCGGGATTCCCGATTATTCCATTTCCTGATGTTAGCAATGTACAGCGGTCAAATAGGATTATTTTCTTCTCGGGATCTTCTACTTTTTTTCATCATGTGGGAATTAGAATTAATTCCCGTTTATCTACTTTTATCCATGTGGGGTGGAAAGAAACGTCTGTATTCAGCTACAAAATTTATTTTATACACGGCAGGAAGTTCTATTTTTTTATTAATAGGAGTTTTAGGTATAAGTTTATATGGTTCGAACGAACCAACATTAAATTTAGAACTCTTAGCTAATCAATCCTATCCTGTCACACTCGAAATACTATTTTATATTGGATTTCTTATTGCTTTTGCCGTCAAATCACCGATTATACCTTTACATACTTGGTTACCTGACACCCACGGCGAGGCACATTACAGTACCTGTATGCTTCTCGCTGGAATCTTATTAAAAATGGGAGCATATGGGTTGGTTCGAATCAATATGGAACTATTACCTCACGCTCATTCTATGTTTTCTCCTTGGTTGATGGTAGTCGGTACAATCCAAATAATTTATGCAGCTTCAACATCTCCCGGTCAACGTAATTTAAAAAAGAGAATAGCCTATTCTTCTGTATCTCATATGGGTTTTATAATTATAGGTATTAGTTCTATAACGGATCCTGGACTTAATGGAGCTATTTTACAAATAATCTCTCATGGATTTATTGGTGCTGCACTTTTTTTCTTGGCAGGAGCGAGTTATGATAGAATTCGGCTTGTTTATCTTGATGAAATGGGTGGAATGGCTATCTCCATTCCAAAAATATTTACAATGTTTACTATCTTATCGATGGCTTCCCTTGCATTGCCAGGCATGAGTGGTTTTGTTGCAGAATTAATCGTTTTTTTTGGAATAATTACCAGCCAAAAATATTTCTTAATTTCAAAAATTTTAATTATTTTTGTAATGGCAATTGGAATGATATTAACTCCTATATATTTATTATCTATGTCACGCCAAATGTTCTATGGATACAAGTTAATTAATGTCAAAAACTTTTCTTTTTTTGATTCTGGACCCCGAGAGTTATTTCTTTCAATCTCCATTCTTCTACCCATAATTGGTATTGGGATTTATCCTGATTTTGTGCTTTCATTAGCAAGTGATAAGGTCGAATCCATTTTATCTAATTACTTTTATGGATAGTTTTCAGGAGATAAAAAAAAGCATTAAATGGAATTCTAATCAGAAGTCTTTGGTCTTTGTATTGTGAGAACCTTTTGAATCATTGTACTACTTGATTCAAAAGGTTCTTGATGATTTACTACTAAAACTAAATTAGATTTCTTAACTTATATGAAGTTAGATATAGATGCTATTTTTTTTATTTGGATTTTTATTATTTTTTTTACTGTTTTATTTATATTTAATTCGATGTAAATGAACCATAACTATGTAAACCTATTCCTAAAAGATTGACGCCAAAATAGCATATCCAAATTAAAAGAAAACCTATCGAAGCCACAATTGCAGAATTTATACCCCTAACATTCCTATTAGTTTTAATATGTAAATAAATTGCGAATATGGTCCAAGTAATAAATGCCCAAGTTTCTTTTGGATCCCAGTTCCAATATGAACCCCATGTCTCATTAGCCCATACAGCTCCTGAAAGAATGCCGACGGTTAAAAAGATAAATCCAAGACTAATAATACGAAAACTCCAATAATCTAATTGTTCAATCAATTGATACCTATAATAATTTCTAGAAAAACTAAAATTAATGTTTTGTTGTAGTAAAATGGAATTTCTTTCATTTATGTAGTAAAATACATCAAAAGAAAATAATTCATTTAATAAAAATTTTTTGTTTATATTCTTTTTCCAAAAAGTGGGTCCGACTTTGCGAAATGTAATCACTAGAAGAGCTATTGATAATAATGATCCACATAACAGAGCGCCATAGCCTAATATCATCATACTTACGTGCATCATTAACCATTGGGACTGAAGAGCTGGTACTAATATTGCAGACTGAGGCATTTTGTTTAAAAGACCTGAAGTAGCAAAACCCTGAATAAAAATAGCACTTGGCGCAGTTATTGCGTTTAAGTGATTTTTTTGTTTTTTATTAAAATAGGAAACCATATGAATAAGTGAAAAAGTCCATGAAAGAAAAATTAATGATTCATATAAATTACTTAATGGAAAATGTCCTGAATAAATCCAACGAGTGAATAATAATCCTGTTATACCAAAAAACGTAATTACGATTCCTTTATCTGATGAATCAAAAAATCCTATAATTTCATCTAAATTTACTAATAAAGTTAAAAAATAAATTGTCAGTACAATTGAAACGACCGAAAAAGATATATGAGTTAATATATGCTCTAAAATTGAAAAAATCATAAAAAATTTGTTAAAAATTAATAAATTAATACTAGGTTTTACCCGATTTTATAAAAAAAGTCGGGTATTATTTTGATTATAAAACTTATAATATCTCTTTTATAAGATCTTATGCCGCTACTCGGACTCGAACCGAGATGCTCTAGCACTGCTTCCTAAGAGCAGCGTGTCTACCAATTTCACCATAGCGGCAACTTGTTCAAAACAATACTAACAAGTTTTTATTCAATCGTCGAGATTCAAATTTAACCAATTGACTGGAATTTACAATTGATTTAATGAATAAAAACTTGTTAAATAGGTCTTGTGGGTTTTAATTCAAATAAGATTTTTTTATCTAAGTTATTTAAAATTATTTAAATTCACTTTTTGTCCTTTATCTTTTTTTGTAGAATACAATGAAAAATTTAACTAAATTAAAATAATTGGGACTTCAACCCAACGACAAAACTCTAAATGCTCTTTATCATTTTTTTTTCATTTATATGATTAAAAAAATGATAAAATTTAAAAATTCCATTAAAAAAAATGCTTTTTCTAAAAACGAAAACCTCTCCAAAATTCTTAGAAATTTGAAATAAAAAAATATTTTTATTTCATCTTTTTATATTGTACAATACAAAGATAAGATTTTGTGATCACTTAAAAATCATGTCATATATTATTATTTATTAATATTATCTAATATTCACCTATTGTGGCCAGATGCTTTTATCAATTTGATTACAAGTAAAGAATATAAGAATTTAGAGAAATAATAATTCCTAAAGGTATAAAGTTCAAATTTTTTTCACTTAAATTAATTAATTTGAAGAACCTATTGATTTTGTTTAAAGATCTTTTATTTACTTTTAATGAATAAATAAAAGATCTTTATTTATTATTGCATCAAGGTAGTGATGGTAAAAATAAGAATCTCCCCTTTTTTTTTTTTGAACTAAAAAAAATGTGAACCTTTCTTTTTTATCTATATATTGTCTTTTTTTTTCCTCTTTTGGTTCACATTTTTTTATATGTATTCTAAAAAATTTGTTTTTAAGTTAGGCTAATTCTAGTTATTATAGTGTTTTTTATTTATTTTGTTGTACAAAAAAACTTTTTGAATTACCTGTAGAAAGTGATTTCCCTAACGAAAAAGCTTTCAACGATGTCCAGTATCCCTTCCTTTTCCAAATTTTTTTACGAATACGCTTTTTCGAGATAGAAGTACGTTTTTTTGGAACTGCCATTCAAAAATGAAAAAAACTTTTTCAGTGGTATAATTGGATGTCAAAGACATTTATTATTCTATTCTTTCGTACTCCATATCGAGTTTTTTTTTCTTTCAAATTTTATTTTATTATATATTATTTTCAAAACAAAAAAGACATTCAAAAGTTTAAAACCCAACTGTTTTTTACTTTTTTTTTTTTTAACGTTTGAAATACGTACGAGAGTGCTCATTTAATTAATCTATTTAGATTATCAAAAAAATTATGAGGTTTCTTCACATCATATGTAAAAAAAATATCGATTATAATAATCTTTCTTACAAATAAAAAAAGCTCACTTAGTGTACTGGAAGATAATCACTAAATTCCATAATTAAAATTCATTCCTTAATAATTCTAAATAATCAAACTCAAATAACTTTGTTTTAGGTAAAGGTTTTTTAGTATATAATTAATATTAAGTTTAAGTATTTTTTTGTCGTGTAAATCTTTGTTCTATTCTTAATATATGTATATAAATTATTATAATACGGAATTTTAATTCACTTTTTCTGTATCTGCAAAAAATCACAATTTTATTTAGTAGTAATAAAAAAAAAAGACAAATAATTTTTTTTGACAGTAACTTAGTAATATTATTTAATCACTTCTACTTTTTTTATTTGAATATATATTTCTTTTCAAAGATTTCTGAAGGATTATACTAATTCGAAAAAAATTTATATTTAGGTTTAAAATCTCGTGCTTTTTTATTATCCCCTTTGAAAAAATATATATATACAAACCAGTGAATAAGAAATAAAAAATTTAAGAATAAAATAAAAAGGATTTTTTATTTTATGGAACATACATATCAATATTCATGGATCATCCCTTTCATTCCACTCCCAGTACCTATTTTATTAGGAGTTGGACTTCTACTTTTTCCGACAGCAACAAAAAACCTTCGCCGTATGTGGACTTTTCTGAGTATTTTTTTGTTAAGTATAGTTATGATCTTTTCACTCTATCTATCTATTCAACAAATTATTCTAAGTTGCATTCATCAAAATGTGTGGTCTTGGACCATAAATAATGAATTTTCGTTTGAGTTCGGTTACTTTATTGATCCACTTACTTCTATTATGTCAATATTAATTACAACGGTTGGGATTTTGGTTCTTATTTATAGTGACAATTATATGTCTCATGATCAAGGATATCTGAGGTTTTTTGCTTATATGGGTTTTTTTAATACTTCAATGTTAGGATTAGTTACTAGTTCTAATTTGATCCAAGTTTATTTTTTTTGGGAATTAGTTGGAATGTGTTCGTATTTATTAATAGGTTTTTGGTTCACACGACCTATTGCAGCGAATGCTTGTCAAAAAGCTTTTGTAACTAATCGTGTAGGGGATTTTGGTTTATTATTAGGAATTTTAGGTCTTTATTGGATAACAGGGAGTTTCGAATTTCAGGATTTGTTCGAAATATTCAATAATTTAATTTTAAATAATAGAGTAAATCTCTTATTCCTTACTTTGTGTGCATTTTTATTATTTGTGGGTCCTATTGCTAAATCCGCACAATTTCCTCTTCATGTATGGTTACCTGATGCCATGGAGGGCCCTACTCCTATTTCGGCTCTTATACATGCTGCTACTATGGTAGCGGCAGGAATTTTTCTTGTAGCTCGTCTTCTGCCTCTTTTTATAGTTATCCCTTCTATAATGTATATAATATCTTTGATAGGTATACTAACAGTACTCTTAGGAGCCACTTTAGCTCTTGCTCAAAAAGACATTAAGAGAGGTTTAGCCTATTCTACAATGTCTCAACTGGGTTATATGATGTTAGCTCTAGGTATGGGATCTTATCGATCCGCTTTATTTCATTTGATTACTCATGCTTATTCAAAAGCTTTGTTGTTTTTAGGATCTGGATCCATTATTCATTCAATGGAAGCTATAGTTGGATATTCTCCCGATAAAAGTCAGAATATGATTCTTATGGGTGGTTTGACAAAACATGTCCCGATTACAAAAACCGCCTTTTTAGTAGGAACCCTTTCTCTTTGTGGTATTCCCCCCCTTGCTTGTTTTTGGTCTAAAGATGAAATTCTTAATGATAGTTTGTTGTTTTCGCCAATTTTTGCAATAATAGCTTGTTCAACAGCGGGATTAACCGCATTTTATATGTTTCGGATTTATTTACTTACTTTTGAAGGACATTTAAACACTTATTTTATAAATTACAGTGGAAAAAAAAGTAGCTCCTTATATTCAATCTCTTTATGGGGTAAAGAAGAAGAAAAAAAACTTAATAGAAATTTTGGGTTAGTACCATTATTAACAATGAATAATACGAAAAGAGCTTCTTTTTTTTACAAGAAAACATATAAAATTAGTAATAATGTAAGAAATCAAACTTTTATTACTATTGAAAATTTTGGACTTAATACAAGAACTTTCTATTATCCCCATGAATCAGACAATACTATTCTATTTCCTATGCTTGTATTGCTTTTATTTACTTTGTTTATTGGAACCATAGGAATTCCTTTCAATCAAGAAGGAATAGACTTTGATATATTATCAAAATTATTCACGCCGTCGATAAACCTTTTGCATAAAAATTCGCAAAGTTTTGTAGATTGGTATGAATTTTTGAGAAATGCAACTTTTTCAGTCAGTATAGCTTTTTTTGGAATATTTATAGCATACTGTTTATATAAGCCTTTTTATTCATCTTTATTAAATTTAACCTTACTTAATTCATTTCAAAAATGGAATTCTAAACGAATTCGTTGGGAAAAACTAATAAATTTTGTATATAATTGGTCATATAATCGTGGTTACATAGATGCTTTTTTTAAAACATCTTTAATTGAAAGTATAAGAAGATTAGCAAAACTAACGAATTTTTTTGATAAACGAATAATTGATGGAATTACAAATGGGGTAGGTATTACAAGTTTCTTTGTAGGAGAAGTAACAAAATATATAGGTGGAAGTCGCATCTCTTCTTATCTGTTCTTGTATTTGTCTTATGTATTGATTTTTTTAACGATCCTCTTTTTTTTTTATTTTGAAAAATTCTAAATTCGAATTTTCTTTATTTCCATCTAGATTTTCAG